TTTGCAGCGATGGAATCGGCCATTTCGATACATAAAAAATAATCAATTTGAAAGATCTATCAGAAATGAAATGTCACAATATTTTTTTGATATATGCAAAAGCGATGGAAAAGAAAAAATATCTTTTACACATCCTCCCAGTTTGTCATTTTTTTGGGAAATTCTAACAAAAAGGATATCCCCCGAATTCTACAAATCTTGGGTTTATACCAATAAACAAAAAGGGAAAAGTTTAAACACCGAAGTTATCAATCGAATTGAAGCTTTAGATAAAAAATATCTTTGTTTGAATATACTCGAAACAAAGAATCGATTATGTAATGATGATTCTACAAAAGAATACTTATCCAAAGTATATGATCCTCTCTTCAATGGATCGTATCGGAGAACAATCCTTTCACACTCAATCCTAAAAAAAACTTCAATAGACAATTTCATAGAAAAATTTGGGATAAACCGGATTCATAGTATCCTTCTTACGGATACTTATTTTCAAAAATTTGAACAAAAAATGAATACATTTATTAAAAAAGCATTATCAACAGACATTGCTGATTTCTTAACTTTCATCAGAACAATAGATTCAGAAAAAGGAACAAAATATTTAAAATATTTCTATTTATTAAATACAATTGTAACAGATACTAATGATAAAAAAATAAGCAGAAAATATATTAGAATAAAAGAAATCACTCAAAACGTACCTCGATGGTCATACAAATTAATCACCGATTTGGAACAACACTCGGGAGAACATCAAGAAGATGTACCAGTAGATCATCAAATTCGCTCAAGAAAAGCCAAACGTGTAGTCATCTTTACTGCTAACAAGCAGGATCCTACTACTAAAGATACAAATACAGCCGATCAAACAGACGAAGTGGCCTTGATTCGTTATTCGCAACAATCAGATTTTCGGCGAGGTATAATCAAAGGTTCTATGCGGGCTCAACGGCGTAAAATGGTGATTTGGAAATTGTTTCAAGCAAACGTGCATGCCCCTCTTTTTTTGGACAGAATGAAAAAATCCCCTCTTTTTTCTTTTAATATTTCCGGGTTAATTAAACTAATTTATAAAAACTGGGTGGCAAAAACGGAAGTATTCCAAATTGTAGAGTATACAGACGAGCAAACAAAAAGAGAGGAAAAAAAAGAGGAGACCAAAAGAAAAGAGAAAGCGCGAATAGAGATAGCAGAGGCCTGGGATACCGTGCCATTTACGCAAGTACTAAGAGGTTGCATGTTATTAACTCAATCTATCTTTAGAAAATATATTATATTCCCTTCATTCATAATCGCGAAAAATATTGGACGTATATTCCTATTGCAACTTCCTGAATGGTCTGAGGATTTACAGGAATGGAATAGAGAGATGCATGTTAAATGTACTTATAATGGTGTTCCATTTTCAGAAACAGAATTTCCGAAAAATTGGTTGACAGACGGTATTCAGATAAAAATATTATTTCCTTTCTGTCTGAAACCTTGGCACAAGTCAAAACTAGGGTCCTTTCAGAAAGATTTAATGAAAAATAAAAAAGAAAAAGATGCTTTTTGTTTTTTAACAGTTTGGGGAATGGAAGCTGAATATCCTTTTGGTTCACCCCGAAAAGGATCTTCCTTTTTTAAACCCATTTGTAAGGAACTCGAAAAACAAATTGGAAAATTGAAAAATCAATATTTTCTAGTTCTAATAGTTTTCAAAGGAAAAACAAAATCACTTCGAAAAGTTTCAAAAGAAACAAAAAAATGGATAATCAAAAGTGTTAGTTTTACAAAACAAATAATAAAAGAACTCTCAAAAGTAAACCTACTTCTATTATTTCAATTAAGAAAAGTAAAAGTATATGAATCGAGTGAAAATAAAGAACAAAAAGATTCCACAACCAGAAATAAAACAATGAATGAATCCTTTAGGCAAATTGCATCTCGAGGTTGCATAAATTCTTCATTGACAGAAAAAAAAATGAAGGATCTGACTGATAGAACAAATATAATTCGAAATCAACTAGAAAAAATTTTAAAAGAAAAAAAAAAAGTAACTCCAAGAAAAAATAATATTAGTCTTAACAAAACAAGTTATAATGCTAATGTTCGATTAATCTATAAATTACCCCCCTTTTTAAAAGTTTTCATTGAAAAAATATACACAGATTTGTTTTTATCTATCATTAATATTCTGAGAATGAATACAGAATTTTTCCTTGAATCAACAAAAGAAATTATTGAAAAATTCATTTACAATAATGACAGAAAGCAAGAAAAAATAAATAAAACAAAGAAAAATAGAATTCCGTTTATTTCGACTATAAAAGAATCACTTGAGAATATTCGTAATAGTAAAAAAACTTCACATATTTATTATGACTTATCCTACATGTCACAAGCATATGTATTTTACAAATTAGCAAAAATCCAAGTCAGTAACTCGTATAAATTAAGATCCGTTCTTCAATATCAAGGAATTCATTTTTTTATTAAGCCTGAAATAAAAGATTCTTTTGAAACCCAAGAAATGCTTGATTTAAAATTAAGGGATAGGATACTTCCGAGTTATAAAAGAAATCAATGGAAAGTCTGGTTAAGAGGGCATTATCAATATAATTTGTCTCATATCCGATGGTCTCAATTAATACCCCAAAAATGGCGAAATAGAGTTCATCGGTGTCGTATGGCGAAAAAAAGCAAATGTAAGTCATATGAAAAAGACCAATTAATTGATTCCAAAAAACAACAAAAAATTGAAGTATACTCATTATCGAATAAAAAAGATAATTTTAAAAAATACTACGGCTACGATTTTTTTTCATATAAATTTATTAATTATAATAATAAAACGGAATGTCTTGCTTATAGATCTCCGTTTCAACTAAATAAGAACCAAGAGATTTCTTATAACACGGATAAAGATACCGTTTTTAATATTCTGAAGAACATTTCTATCAATAATTTTCTAGGAAAGGTCGATATGGAAAAAACTGCCGATATAAAATATTTTGATTGGAAAATTATCAATTTTTCTCTTACACAAAAGTTCGATATTGAAGCCTGGATCGCAAGCGATACCAATAGAAATCAAAATACTCAGATTGGTACTAATAATTTGCAAATAAGTCATAAAAAAGATCTTTTTTATCTTATTATTCCAGAAATAAATCCACCAAATTCCCCCAAAGTTTTTTTTGATTGGATGGGAATGAATGAAAAAATGCTAAAGCATCCAATATTGAATCTGGAACCTTGGTTCTTCCCAGAATTTGTGGTACTTTTTAATGTATATAAAACGAAACCTTGGTTTATACCAAGCAAATTACTTCTTTTAAATTTGAATAAATTTAGTAGTGAAAATAAAAAGATCAATGAAAAACAAAAAATAAGTTTTTTTATACCATGGAATAAAACTTATCGAAATCAAGAAGAAAAAGAACCCACAGGCCAAGGAGATTTTCAATCCTTTCTTTCACAACAAAAGGACATTGAAGAAAATTATGCAAGATCAGACATGAAAAAAATAAAAAATAAAAAACAATACAAAAGCAACACAGAAGCAGAACTAGATTTCTTCCTGAAACGTTATTTTCTTTTTCAATTGAGATGGGACGATACTTTGAATCAAAGACTGATCAATAATATCAAGGTATATTGTCTCCTGCTTAGACTGATAGATCCAAGAAAAATTATTATATCTTCGATTCAAAAGAGAGAAATTTGTTTGGATATAATACTGATTCAGAAAAATTTAACTCTTACAGAATTAATGAAAAGGGGAGTATTGATTATAGAACCCGTTCGTCTGTCTGGAAACAACAATAGGCAATTAATTATGTATCAAACCATAGGTATTTCGTTATTTCATAAGAATAAGTATCAAACTAATAAAAAATCCCAAGAACAAAGATCTGTTTCTAAGAATAATATTGATGAAGCTATTTCATCACATCAAAGAATAACTGGAAATAGAGAAAAAACTCCTTTAGATTTGCTTGTTCCTGAAACTATTTTAGCGTTTAGACATCGTAGAAAATTGAGAATTCTAATTTGTTTCAATTCCAAAAAAGGGAATGGTGTAGATATAAATTCAGGATTTTGGAACGAGAAAAACATAAAAAATAGCAGCCAAGTTTCGGATGACAGTAACCATCTTGATAAAGAAAAAAATCAATTAATGAAATTAAAATTTTTTCTTTGGCCTAATTATCGAGTAGAAGATTTAGCTTGTATGAATCGTTCTTGGTTTGATACCAATAATGGCAGTCGTTTTTGTATGTTAAGAATACAGATGTATCCACGATTGAAAATTCGTGGATAATACACTGAAGGATATATGAAAGCAAACAAATACACACACCACATGTCTTACATTTCATCCTATTCTATATTCTAATAGCCAATATTAAATTAATAATGTCTCAATTAGATCTCGAAATGAATCAAGCTTCATTTTAGGTCTTAACTCTTCGATGCGAAAATTTACCAATCCTTTTCTACCCCCTATATTAAATCCAATTTTAAATTGTATTAATTTTAATTCATAAAATTAGGAGTTCATAGATAAATTCGAATTATATTATTATATATACCACATAAAAATGAATAGCATTATTATTACTGATCAGTACAACCATATCGGTCAAAAAGGAAAAGGTAATTTTTTTATGGTCAAAAATGCATTCATTTCAATTATTTCTCAAAAAGAAAACAGAGGGTCTGTTGAATTTCAAGTATTAAGTTTCACCACTAAGATAAGGAGGCTTACTTTACATTTGGAATTGCACAAAAAAGACTCTTCATCTCAGAGAGGTTTGCGGAAGATTTTGGGAAAACGTCAACGATTGCTGGCTTATTTGTCAAAAAAAGATATCGGACGTTATAAAGAATTAACTGGTGAATTGAATATTCGAGAGATACAAACTCGTTAATTTGAAGTGTGATACCATTTGAACTTATTCATTTAAATTTTGATGAACTTCTTTTTACTTTCAGCAAGGCATGGAAGAATGACTCGGGAAAAAACTTATGATTGCACCAACTACAAGAAAAGATCTCATGATAGTCAATATGGGCCCTCACCACCCATCAATGCATGGTGTTCTTCGACTAATAGTTACTCTCGATGGTGAAGATGTTATTGACTGTGAACCAATATTGGGTTATTTACATAGAGGGATGGAAAAAATTGCGGAAAATCGAACAATTATACAATATTTGCCTTATGTAACGCGTTGGGATTATTTAGCTACTATGTTTACAGAAGCAATAACCGTAAATGGACCCGAACAACTAGGAAATATTCAAGTACCTAAGAGGGCTAGCTATATCAGAGCTATTATGTTGGAGTTGAGTCGTATCGCTTCCCATTTGTTATGGCTTGGCCCTTTTATGGCAGATATTGGAGCACAGACCCCTTTCTTCTATATTTTTCGAGAACGCGAATTGCTATATGATCTATTCGAAGCTGCCACCGGTATGCGCATGATGCATAATTATTTTCGTATCGGAGGAGTTGCTGCTGATCTACCTCATGGCTGGATAGATAAATGTTTGGATTTTTGCGATTATTTTTTAACCGGAGTTGCTGAATATCAAAAGCTTATTACACGAAATCCCATTTTTTTAGAACGAGTTGAGGGCATAGGCATTATTGGTGCAGAAGAAGCACTAAATTGGGGTTTATCCGGACCAATGCTACGAGCTTCCGGAATACAATGGGATCTTCGTAAAATTGATGGTTATGAGTGTTACGACGAATTTGATTGGGAGGTTCAATGGCAAAAGGAAGGGGATTCATTAGCTCGTTATTTAGTACGAATCAGTGAAATGACAGAATCCATAAAAATTATCCAACAGGCCCTGGAAGGAATTCCAGGAGGACCTTATGAGAATTTAGAAATCCGACGCTTTGATAGAACAAAAGACCCTGAATGGAATGATTTTCAATATCGATTTATTAGTAAAAAACCTTCTCCAACTTTTGAATTGTCCAAGCAAGAACTTTATGTAAGAGTCGAAGCACCAAAAGGAGAATTGGGAATTTTTCTGATAGGAGATCAGAGTGTTTTTCCTTGGAGATGGAAAATTCGACCACCGGGTTTTATCAACTTGCAAATTCTTCCTCAGTTAGTTAAAAGAATGAAATTGGCTGATATTATGACGATACTAGGTAGCATAGATATCATTATGGGAGAAGTTGATCGTTGAAATGATAATTGATACAACTGAAATACAAGCTATCAATTCTTTTTCCACATTGGAATCCTTAAAAGAGGTCTATGGGATCATATGGATGCTTGTCCCTATTTTGACTCTTGTATTAGGAATAACACTAGGTGTACTAGTAATTGTTTGGTTAGAAAGAGAAATATCTGCAGGGATACAACAACGCATTGGACCTGAATATGCCGGGCCTTTGGGAATTCTTCAAGCTCTAGCAGATGGTACAAAACTACTTTTCAAAGAGAATCTTTTTCCAGCTAGAGGGGATACTCGTTTATTCAGTATCGGGCCATCCATAGCAGTCATATCAATTTTACTAAGTTATTCAGTAATTCCTTTTAGCTATCGCCTTATTCTAGCCGATCTTAGTATTGGTGTTTTTTTATGGATCGCCGCTTCAAGTATTGCTCCTATTGGACTTCTTATGTCGGGATATGGATCAAATAATAAATATTCCTTTTTAGGTGGATTAAGAGCTGCTGCTCAATCAATTAGTTATGAAATACCATTAACTCTATGTGTATTATCAATATCTCTACGTGTGATTCGAGTGAAACAGAGAATTTCCCTTATTTTTTTTCTTTCTAGCAAGAAAGTTAAATGAGTTGAATAGATATTTTCGATTTTTTTATTCATCGTTGGGGTTGATGAACTAAACCAGATAGTTATATGAGTGAAATAAAACAGCTTAACAATTTGCTGTTAAAGGAATTCAATCTCATTTCCTATGTACAAGAATTAAGTCAAAGTAAACACATAAGCAATTGAGACTGTTTATCCCAAGTTGATTAGTCATGATTACTTGAAGCGGGTTCAAAAGATCAACTATATGGGGTTTTTACGATGTATTACCAGAGATATATTACCCTAATGGTAGATTCACAACAAAATGAGTGGATGGTTAGGAAGACCAAGATACACAAAAGATTAATAATGGAGATTCTGTAAATTATTCAACAAGGTATTTCTTTATAGAAAAAAAATTAAAATTGGGGCTTTAAGTTGGTAGAAATGATTAAGAAGTACCCCCCGTGGTTCAATCCAGAGTATGTTCCTATCCACCGATTAAGTAAATAACTATCAAGAACGAAGAAATCTTTTAATTTGGGGTAATGTCCCCTTTTTATGAGAAAGGAGAATAGGAACGAAATAAAATAGAAAGAATAGAATTGCAAAAAGGGATCGTTTCTTTTATTCATACCTATTTTAGTTAGAGGGATATAATTATTATTATGTAATGTCTAATTCTTTTTCGTAATCGAAAATGATATCAATGATTGATAGGTT